TTAAGAATATATTTATAAATTTATAGAAAATATCTTTCTTCCTACAGAATACCTAAAAAAATTATATGGAAATAAATTGCGTCCAATAGGATTTGAACCTATACCAAAGGTTTAGAAGACCTCTGTCCTATCCATTAGACAATGGACGCTTTTCATTTCATTCTTATTTTTCACGTTTTTGACTTTTACTTTCAAAAAAATTTGGTGCTCTAAAAAAAGAATCTAATTTTATGTGCGACGATACAATTCTTTGTATTACATATTCAACTCAATTATGATGCATTTATTATTATAAAAAAGAGCGGGTAGCGGGAATCGAACCCGCATCGTTAGCTTGGAAGGCTAGGGGTTATAGTCGACGCTGGTTTATTATTTTTAACGTCTCTAATTCAAAACCGAACATGAAACGTTGGGTTCATTCGGCTTCTTTATGGAAAAGGAAAAAATTCCCAGATAAAAATTTAAGGCGGTAACGAAAAAAAAAATTTTTACCCATAAGATCTATGTCAGCTTTTTGTGTGAATGCAGTCAATTTAATTCAAAACAACTTGCTTTCTAGATGATCCTTCTAGAAGAGGAGATTAAAACAATTTTTCTAGTTACTTCGTTCTCTATTTCTAGTTGAAAGAATCCTAAGGAAAAGCTTCTTGTTTCCACCGAGCTAAAAGAAAAATGTTGATTGAAGCCTCTAGTAAACTAAAGTGATCATTTAATAGCCATTTTGACTCGCTTTCCTTAAAAAAAAAGGAACAAAAAACATGAAGATTTAGTTACGATTAGAAACCCATTTTTTTATCTTTATCCATGGATTTTTTACTTATACTCATTCAATTGGAAATTTTGGTCCAATTACAAAAAATTCATGTTTCGTAATTTTATAATCCAAAATTTCCTTTTTTTAATTGACCTTTGGATATAACTCACGAGAATGTATAATTGTCTTCCAATTTTTAATTGAAGGTAAGGGATTAATTCCTTTTTAGAAATAAAAATGATTATCGGAATAGTAATCAAACCGGGAGACCCCTTAACTATGTAAGGGTTTAATAGAACGAATCACACTTTTACCACTAAACTATACCCGCTACAATTTAATTATTGTATTGAAATATCACTTTTGTCGAACATCGAAACTTGACATAATGTAATCAAGATCGTATCAAAAAAGAATCTTTAAATTTAGAATATTGGCTTTTTTCGTAGGAAATTTTAGTGAGATTCTGAAAAGATAGTTAAAAAATGCATTCAATCAATTTTTTAAACTAAAAAATTTAAATCAATAAAAAAAAGTTTGATTTTTTCTTTTTCCCGAAAGAGTTCTAAGATATGGTTCAAGAAAATGGCTAACGCTATAATCATTAGATAAATTGGATATAAAGAAAAGATAAATTTAACCATTGTTTTAGGGCCTGGCGAAGTACCGATCAGGCCAGGCCGCGAGAATCAAATTTTTCGGTCGAAAAGGTTTTTTTTATATATTTAATAGTGTATTTTTCAATTAATATTTATTCTATACATTATTTTTTTTTTTTTGTTTTTATATAAAAAAAAAATATATTTTATATTTTACGTTTTATATATATTAAAATGGAATCTTTTTTTTTTTTTTCTTTATCCAACTGATTGGAATTTCGTATAAAACTTGTACTTGTTGTCAGACTGTTGTATTACAACAATAACAACTTGTCTATTTTGTATTTTGTATACATATATTATTGTTATATGTTAATATTATATAATATAAAAAAAAATTTTTGTTATTTTATTTTTATTATAGTATTCTATTTATAAATTTTTTTTATTATAAATTCTTAAAATTCGAGTTTATTACAGATTTTTTTACAAAAAATTTTTAATTAATTAAAAATTTGTATTTGAATATTTAGTAGTTTATTTTCAAGAGGGAGAGATGGCTGAGTGGACGAAAGCGTCGGATTGCTAATCCGTTGTACGAGTTATTCGTACCGAGGGTTCGAATCCCTCTCTTTCCGTGTTCCATTTACACTTTACATTGATGATTTATTAAAAAAAAATTTTTCTTTCGATTTTCTTTATTAATTAGAATTCGAACATTTTTTTAATTTATATATTATGAAATTTTAAAGTAGAAAAAAAAAATAGATAAAAAATCACGCAAAAATCCTTTTTTTTTAGTCTTCGCGCCCAGGATTACGCCCTGGATCATTAGATAGGAATCCAAAAATAAAGAGAGAAATAAAAAATATCACTACTGTATAAACAAAGAGTTTGAGAGTAAGCATTACAAATCTCCAGGATCTTTTTTTTTTTTAAGAGAATAGATTCTCTATTTTTATACCACATATCCTTTAATTTGATATTTGGTTTGACGCCGAAAGTCTTTTTTGAAATTTAAAAAATCTACTTTATTTTGTAATAGAAATAAAAAATTAAGTTATTATTATCTTATCTATTATTTTCTTACTTATCAATAATTTTTTTATATCCACCCGTTAATATTGTGGAGGATCAAAATAAGGTTTGTTCATTTATCGAAAATAAAAAGAATGGAAAACGAGATAATGTGTGTTGTGTCTATTCAAGAATTTTAATATTTGAATTTAAGACTGTTTTTTTTAGCAATTCTTTAATATTAGAAAGTATTAGATTAGAATTAGAATATTAGAACTCTCTATTCTCGAAAAAAGCATTCATTTTTATAGGATAAGATGAAAGATCTCATCGAAAACTTACAGCAGCTTGCCAAACAAAGGCTAAGAGAAAAAACAGTAGAGGTATGACCGGCATAAAATCAACAATTGGACTCAAAAAAGCATAGGCCTCCGGTAATTTGGCAAAGAAACAACTACTCGAATAAAGAGCAGAATTAAGACAGATCAAGCTAAAGATATTAAGCATAACAGACATCTTTGTTTTTAAAAAAATTGTATTTTGATTAAGTTATTGATAGAAAAAAAAATTTTTTTCGTTTTTTTTTTGAACTTACTCACTCAATCAAAAAACCTTCCATTCTCAATGGAGAATAGAAGAAATTCTACTTTCATATAATATCTTAATCTTAATGGAATTTTCTTTAATGATCAATAAATGATTTTTTTATATGTCTACAATGTGTTAGAGTTAAAATACTAAACAACAAAATCTAATTGATTTTTTAGATATACAATATAGATAGTTGGGCTTGAATTGACGAATAATCACTAATAATATTAGTGTTTATTAATGGCAAATAGAAATCGAAGTGGGGCGTGGCCAAGTGGTAAGGCATCGGGTTTTGGTCCCGCTATTCGGAGGTTCGAATCCTTCCGCCCCAGAGCATTATTAATTATTATTATTATTAACAATAATAAAAAAAATAAAGATTTCTTTTGTGTTTATAAAGTGTATAAGTGGCTAGAGTTTGACTCTTTTAGCTAAAAAAAAGAATTTATATCTTTTGCACATATTTCGCAAATTCACAGCGATACACAAATGCAGGTTAATCTGTTGGGTATTTAGGGAAGATGGATTTATATAGATTACATGAATTTTAATTAAAAAAAGTTGTGCCTTTAACCTATCATATATCTACCCCCTATAAATATGATATATGAATAGAAATAGTCATTTCTAATTTATAGAAAATAGAAAGAAGTTTGTTTTTTTTTTAATACCTTGAAAAAAAAATTGCATTTTTACTATAGTATTAGTAGTATTAGTTTATTATTATTGATATTTATAATATTATTATTAATAATAATAATTATTAATTTAAAATAATTTATTTTAAAGGTTGAGTTCGAAAAGAAAGATCATTTATCTCTCTTAGCTTATCTGTTAGGGATGTCATCTTATTGTAAATCGTAATTTTTATAAAAAAAAGAATATTACTAAAAAAAATATAAGATATATTAAATATCTAATCTATGTAAGAACTGTTTTAACTGAACCAATGACTATTCATGATTCGATAATTGAATCAACTGCGGACCGGTTCCAACTTCAACGAGGAATGTTATGGTAAAACTTCGTTTGAAACGATGTGGTAGAAAGCAACGTGCGACTTGAAGGACATGATCCGTTGTGGATTCTTATATCCATCATTCTCTAATAAGGATGCTCTTGACTCGACATCATTTGCCCTGTTTCACGCGAATCCGTTTTATTGGGGTGTAATGGAAATATGATGGAGCTCGAGGAGAAAGTATTGAGCTATTTCTCAAAGGAGACGGGTCTAGGGTTAATGTCAATCAAAAGAATAAGTTGGAACAACTTCGTAAGTTATCTTTGACAGAGAATTCGAAATTCGAAAGGAACAAAAAAAGCAACTTTAAAATCCCCAAGGAATTTTTGATAAAACCTTTTAGATTAAATAGATTTATATCTATTGTGCGGAATTTTGTGCGGCCGCCGTTCATATGATTAGATTCTTTGAGAGAAATAAATAACAAAAAGGTATGTTGCAGCCATTTTTTAAAGGATTAAAAATCTACGAAGTAATGTCTAAACCCAATGATTCAAAAAACACGATGATTAAAGGCTTCCGGAACAAGGAAATATTCTTTTTATTTTTAATTGTTGCAACAATTTTAATCGAATCTAAATGAAATAAAACAAAGAGTATTTGAGACTACTCAATAAATGATAAATGCCAAAGGATTTTTTGATCTTTTGGGCTATTTGAAAGTTATTCAACTTGAGTTATGAGTATACAAATGGTTTTTTGAGGAAAGGGCTAAATTCATTAGTTTAATGGATTTTCATTTGACGATTTTCTGGACTTATTTGATTGGTCATTCTAATTTATATAATATACAAATTGAATCATTTTTCTCGAGCCGTACGAAGAGAAAACTTCCTGTACGTTTCCAAGGGGGGTTTAATCTATCCCAATGAGCCGTCTATCGAATCGTTGCAATTGATGTTCGGTCACGAAGAGAGGGAAGAGATCTGCAGAAAGTGGGTTTTTATGATCCGATAAAAAATAAAACTTATTTAAATGTTCCTGCTATTCTCTATTTTATTCAAAAAGGCGCTCAACCTACAGAAACTGTTTATGATATTTTAAAGAGGGCGGCGGTTTTTAAAGAATTTCATTTTAATCAAACGAAATTTAATTAATGAATAATTAAAAATTTTTTAAATAGAAAAACAAAAGATAATGAGGTTGTAATTGATTATAACTTTTTTTATTCCTGTATTTTTTTTTGTAGTGCCAATCCAACAAAGGTTTCCTCTATAATTTTATTTCGCTTTGTTTTTTCTATTTAGATTTCACAATTTTGCTTCTATATTATCGTATTTCTGTATTTATTATCATCATATAATAATTGGATTTTCTTTTATTTGAATTTTAGTAGATTTTTCAATAAAAAAAAGGAAGCTTTTTCTATATTGTAGTTGTATTTTTTTTCATATTGACAAGAATGTATTGAACACATATAATTCAATTGTGAAATAAAAAAATTAAAAGGTTTTTTTATGTGTTCTATCTACCCAATATATATATTTTTTTTTTTCAAAGGTTCGTTGAATTTGTTCGGATACAAAAACAAAATACCTTTTTTGGATTGAAAAAATGTAGACTTTTTGTCTATCCAATTTTTTTTTTTTTTAGAATCTCTTGTATTGGTGTTTGTTTTTATAAAATTTTTTTTTTTGTTCGTAATGGGAATCAATTCGAAAACTTTTTTCGATTTCTTGCTAATTCAACGTTTTGATTCCAACCCGATTTTTTTGATCTCGGTTGTATCTACATAACATATGGGGGTTGCTAACTCAACGGTAGAGTACTCGGCTTTTAAGTGCGACTAGGATCTTTTACATATTTGGATGAAGCAAGGGATTCGTCTACACTATCGGTAGAGTTTATACGATCACGACTGATCCTGAAAGGAAATGAATGGAAAAAAGCGCATGTCGTATCAATAGAGAATTCATAGACTATTTCATTCTTAGCAAATCGGTACAAAACTTTATTTGATTTGAAGTCTTGGGAGGAAATGCAATGAATTCAAAATTGGGTCAATTTAATAAATGGATCGAACCCTATCCTTATGGGTTCCAATTTTGTGGAAAGCATGAGCAACGAGCTTATCTTCGTAATATGAATGATTATCCCATCTAATTAGCCGTTAAAAAAAACTTAGTGCCTGATACGGGAAAAGATTCTCCCATGTGTGGATTTTCTTTTTTAGTGAATCCTAACTATTTAACTATTAGACTATCCATTCTCCATATGGAGATGGCCAAGAGTGTGTAGAAGAAACAGTATATTGATAAAGATACTTTTATCAAAATCAGAAGAACGATTGGGTTGAAAAAGTAAAGGATTTCTAACCATCATGTTATTTTTTAATAACAAAAGAACTAATTAGATGGAAAAAAAGAGAGAGTCTGCTCATGAATTTACCTATTTCCGAGGTATCTAAAAAAAAAAATATCTTGGTTTGACTGTATCGCACTATGTATATGTATCATCTGATAACTTAAGAAATCTCCTATTTTTGACTTTAAATTTTAGGTCTAAATTTAAATGGAACAATTCCACGGATATATAGAATTAGAAGGTTTTTGGCAACACAACTTTTTATATCCACTTATGTTTCAGGAATATATTTTTTCGTTTGCATATGGTCATGGTTTAAAGAAATTTGTTTTGTTGGAAACTTCAGGCGATAGGAAATTTAGTTTACTAGTTGTGAAACGTTTAAAAAATCGAATGTATCAACAGAATTTTTTTATTCTTTCAGCTATTGATTCTAACCAAAACGACTTTTTGGGGCACAAACATGATTTTTATTCGCAAATGCTATCTGAAGTATTTGCAGTCATTGTGGAAATTCCACTTTCCACAGCTTCTCTAGAGAAACATAAAAAAGTCAAATCTCAGAATTTGCGATCAATTCATTCAATATTTCCTTTTTTAGAGGACAGCGTTTTACATTTAAATTTTGTGTTAGATATATTAATACCTTACCCCGTCCATTTGGAAATCTTAGTTCAAACACTTCGGTACTGGGTGAAAGATGCCTCGTCTTTGCATTTATTACGATTCTTTCTTTATGAATATCATAATTGGAATAGTCTTATTATAAAAAAAAAATACATTTTTCTTTTTCTAAAAAGGACTCAAAGATTTTTTTTGTTCTTATATAATTTCCATGTATGTGAATACGAATCCATTTTCTTGTTTCTTTGCAACCAATCCTCTCATTTACGATCAACATCTTACAGAGCCTTTCTTGAACGCATTTTTTTCTACGGAAAATTAGAATATTTAGTAAAACTTTTTACTAAGGATTTTAACGTTATTTTTTGGCTTTTCAAAGACCCCTACCCGTATTCTGTTAGGTATAAAGGAAAATATATTATGGCCTCAAAAGGGACATCCCTTTTGATGCATAAATTGAAATTTTACTTTATCTATTTCTGGCAATGTCATTTTTATGTGTGGTCTCAAGCAAGAAGAATCTATATTAATCGATTATCAACCCATTCTCTTGATTTTATGGGTTTTCTTTCAAGTGTACAACTCACTTC